TGGTAGACATGTTAGAATATTCAGTGCCGGGTTGTTTTTTTATTAGGTTTTAGTCGGGGCTTTTAAGTTATTTGTGGACGGGCAAAAAATAAAAAAATTGATGCATATATATATATATATATATATATATAATGGGATGCCAATTTATATTCCAACTTGTTGGCTCGTGCGTTCTTGAGTCTTTCTTGGTTTCGGGGTTTGACAAGAATAACAGGATTTACTGAGCGTAGGGGGGTAGGGGGGTTTGTCGCGCAAAAACCAAAAGGGGGCACTATATAAGGATAAGTTGAACAAGAGATAAGTATGTTATGCACTTGACTCAATAATATGTAATTCTTAAATTATGTCTTATAATAATTAATATTTATTATCACATACAAGAAAAATGTTCAACCTTAAATTAACATTTGTGCCTGCACTGTGAAATGCCAGATGAAAGGAAACCAAAAAAAAATAACGTTATGCATATAAGAGAATGCTCGGCTTGGTGGGTAACGAGACATATGTACTACACATTGATCTTAATCAGATGCCAGATATAATTATCCGATTGGGGAATATTTCAGTTGTGTTCCTGAAATAGGAACCAGATGCCAGTAATAGTTCATATTGTGCGACCCCCACAGTTGTTGTCCCTGATTCTATCATGCATGATATACCTTTATATAAATTAGTTGGTGGTTTCTTACTACATTAAAATGTTTGGATGAGATTTTAGTTGAGTATTTCAAGGAAAAATTTGAGGACAATTTTTAAGGGATTAATATATTACCCAGGTTAATATATGTTAATTTGTGAGTTTTAATATTATGCTTTATGTATACCTTAATATTTAGTACTTGCTTGAATGGTTAAAATAATGAGCTGGTGATAATACATATATGGATTAGTACATTGTTGTAAGGTTTCATATATTTTGTATTTATCACGAGGAAATGTTTCCAGGAAATAGTTTAGTTTAGAATTCTGGCTTTGGGAGCCAGTGGTGGGAGTTAAAATCTCCCTTTTCTGGGCGCTAGGGAGGAGTTTAACCTCCGATCTTCGGATTACAAGACCGATGCTTTTTGGCTAAGCTACTAGGGCAAGCTCATTCTAGTGCTTTGTTTTCTAATCACCCTGCTAGTGGGAAGAAGATTAGGAATAATGCGAAGTATAGAACGGATGCGATTTGTCCAATGATAATGAATGGATGTTCTACTGGCATGCCTCCAATTCATGTAAGGATAATTATATCTGCAACTAGGGTTCAAAATAGAAGTTGGGTGAGGGGGCGGAATGTTAGTCCTCGTTGTTTCGAGGTGTGTAGAAGTGGTACTACTATTAGTACCAGGATAGAAAATAGTAATGCAAGAACGCCTCCTAGTTTATTTGGGATTGATCGAAGGATGGCGTAGGCAAACAGAAAGTACCACTCTGGTTTGATGTGTGGAGGAGTAACTAAGGGGTTGGCGGGGGTAAAGTTTTCTGGGTCTCCTAGAAGGTTTGGGGAAAATAGTGCTAGTAGAGTGAGGGCTAGGAGTATGAGTACGAATCCAAGCAAGTCTTTATATGTGAAATACGGGTGGAAAGAGATTTTGTCTGCGTCTGAATTTAATCCAATTGGGTTGTTTGATCCTGTTTCGTGGAGGAAAAGAAGGTGAAGGATAGTTGCGGCGGCAATAATAAATGGGAGAAGGAAGTGGAATGCGAAGAATCGTGTTAGTGTTGCGTTGTCTACTGAGAATCCGCCTCAAATTCATTGAACCAGTATGTCTCCTATATATGGTACGGCAGATAGGAGATTTGTGATGACTGTGGCGCCTCAGAAGGATATTTGGCCTCATGGGAGAACGTAGCCGACGAAGGCTGTCATCATAACTAGTAGAAGGAGGACTACGCCGATGTTTCAGGTTTCTTTGTAGAGGTATGACCCGTAATAGAGGCCTCGGGCGATGTGTATGTAGATGCAGATGAAGAAGAATGATGCCCCATTGGCGTGGATGCTACGGATTAGTCATCCGTAGTTTACGTCTCGACAAATGTGGGCTACTGACGAAAATGCGGTCGAAATGTCTGAGGTGTAGTGTATGGCTAGGAATAGGCCGGTTAGAATTTGGGTAATTAGACATAGTCCTAGGAGGGAACCAAAGTTCCATCATACTGAGATGTTAGATGGCGCTGGTAGGTCGACTAATGCGTCGTTAGCAATTTTAATTAGGGGGTGCGTTTTTCGTAGGCTTGCCATGGGATGGTTCCTGTAGTTGAACAACAACGGTGGTTCTTCAAATCATTGGTCTCAGTTAAAGTCTGAGCAGGAATTATGATCTTTATTCTGGTTTTGTTCTTAATTGGTCTCATTCTGGGTCTAATCGCCGTCGCTTCTAATCCAACGCCTTATTTTGCTGCGTTTGGGTTAGTAATTGCGGCGGGGGTTGGGTGTGGGATTCTGGTGGGCCATGGGGGCTCTTTTCTATCACTAGTTCTTTTTTTAATTTATTTAGGGGGAATGCTCGTTGTTTTTGCCTATTCGGCAGCTTTAGCTGCTGAGCCTTTCCCGGAAGCTTGGGGCAGTCGTACTGTGTTTGGTTATGTTTTAGTTTATTTAGTCGGGGTCGGTTTACTAGCGGGGTTTTTCTGGGAGGGCTGATTTGAGGGTTCATGGACGGTTGTAGATGGGCTAAAAGAGTTTTCTGTTTTACGTGCCGATGTTAGTGGGGTGGCTGTAATGTACTCATTTGGTGGGGGCATGTTAATTATTTGTGCTTGGGTGTTGCTTTTGACTTTGCTTGTTGTGTTGGAGCTTACTCGTGGTTTGAGTCGGGGGACGCTGCGGGCGGTTTAAAGTGAGACTAGGATAGTGGCTAAGGTTAGGGTTAGGAGGAAGATGGTTAGATATGTTTTAATTATTCCTCGTGAGATATTATTTGTAGCTTTTGCTATACCTTTTTGTGTTAGTGCTAGGCCTTTTGGTCCAATGGTCTCGAGTCATGTTTTGTCGAGTTGGGTGGCGGCTGACTGCCCTAGGGTGAGTTTGAGTTTTGGGACTAGTCGATGCACAACTATGGGGAAAAATCCTAGTATATTAGAGAAGTGGTGTGTGTGGGTTGTTGGGGTGATTTTCATTTGTTTACTTGTTATGTTGGCCAGTTCTATGGCTGTCAGCAGGCCTACAACTGTTACTAGGAGAGCCGCTATTTTTAAGGGGGTTGGTATTGTTATAACGGGTGTTTTTATTGGTAAAAAGTTTTGGGTGATAATTAGTCCTGCGGTGATGCTTCCTCAGGCAAGTCGCTTGAGGGGGTTAATCAGTAATGGGTTGTTTTCGTTGATTGGGCATAGGGGTAGGAATCGGGGGGCTCCCATGATTACAAAATATACTAGACGGAAACTATATACAGCTGTGAAAGATGTGGCAATTAATGTCAGGATAAGGGCTCAGGCGTTTAGGGATGAGGAGTTTAGGGTTTCAATGATCGCGTCTTTAGAGAAGAACCCTGCTAGGAAGGGGGTCCCCGTTAGGGCTAGGCTGCCGATTGTGAAATAAGTAGAGGTGGCAGGTATAATGTTGAGTAGGCCTCCTATTTTTCGGATGTCTTGTTCATCATTTAGGCTGTGAATAATTGATCCTGAGCACAGAAATAATATAGCTTTGAAAAAGGCGTGGGTGCAGATATGGAGGAATGCTAGCTGTGGTTGATTTAGTCCGATTGCGACTATTATTAGGCCCAGCTGGCTTGATGTTGAGAAAGCTACAATTTTTTTGATGTCATTTTGGGTGAGGGCGCAGGTGGCTGCGAATAGTGAGGTTAGTGCTCCGAGGCAGAGACAGGTTGTTAGCAGTAATTGATTATTTTCTATAAGGGGGTGAAAGCGGATTAGTAGAAAGATTCCCGCAACGACCATGGTGCTTGAGTGAAGTAGGGCAGATACTGGGGTAGGGCCTTCTATAGCGGCTGGGAGTCAGGGGTGAAGGCCAAACTGGGCGGATTTTCCCGTCGCCGCTAAGATGAGTCCAATTAGGGGAAGTGTTATGTTAAAATCTTTTGATAGAGTTAGGATTTGTTGGATTTCTCAGGAGTTGAGGTTTATTGCGAACCAGGCTATAGTTATAATTAGTCCGATGTCTCCTACTCGGTTGTAAATAACGGCTTGGAGGGCGGCTGTGTTAGCATCCGCCCGGCCATATCATCATCCGATAAGTAGGAAAGATATAATTCCAACCCCTTCTCAGCCGATAAATAGTTGGAAGATGTTGTTAGCTGAAACTAGAATAATTATGGCTACTAAGAATACAAGTAGGTATTTAAAGAATTGGTTGATGTTGGGGTCGGAGTGCATGTACCATAGCGAGAATTCAAGGATTGATCAGGTGACGTATAAGGCAATAGGGATAAAGATTAAGGAGTAGTGGTCAAATTTAAAGCTGATGTTTACATCAAATGTTTGGGTGTTTATTCATTGTCAGTTTGTTACGATGCTCTCTGCCCCTTGGGTTAGGAAAATTGTAAGAGGTAAGAGGCTGGTGAAGAAGGCTAGACTAATGGCAGTTTTAGTGATGTTTGCCATATTTGATCCTTGTTGGTCTGGGTTAAGTGTGGTGAGTAGTGGGTGGAGTAGAATAAGAAGGGTTAGGAGAAGGGACGAGTGTATGATTAGTGTCATAGCTTCCACTTGGATTTGCACCAAGAGTTTTTGGTTCCTAAGACCAACGGATGAGCTGTTATCCTTTGGGAGCGCAAGGAAGCCGGGGATTTTAACCCTGGAGCGTAAGAATTAGCAGTGCTTACTATTTTCTGTTCTTCCTTGGTGAGTAAGGGGGTTTTAACCCCTATCTTTAGAATCACAATCTAATATTTTAACTAAACTATACTTACAGTAACATCATCCCCATATAAGTTCTGGTTTTGTTACTAGCAGGATGATGGGAATTAAGTGCAGGGTTATTAGTAAATGTTCTCGGGTGTGAAATGGTTGAAGTCCTGTGATGTGGTTTGGTGTTGGGCCCCGTTGTGATATGAGGAACATATATAGAGAGTAGCTGGCTGTAATTAGTGTTCCTAGTCCAGTAAGTAAGATTGTTCAGGGGGATCAATTAAATAATGTTGTGATGATTATGAGTTCCCCTATAAGGTTTTGCAGTGGTGGTAGTGCTAAGTTGGCTAGATTAGCGGTAAATCATCAGACTGCTGTTAGTGGAAAGATCATTTGTAGTCCTCGGGCGAGGACTATTGTTCGACTATGGGTTCGTTCATATGCTGTGTTAGCTAGACAGAATAATGCTGAAGATGCTAATCCGTGGGCAATTATAAGGATGATTGCCCCTGAGAAGCCTCATGGGGTCTGAACTAGGATTCCTCCTGCAACTAATCCTATATGGCCTACGGATGAGTAGGCAATTAATGACTTTAGGTCCGTCTGTCGGAGGCAGATTGATCCGGTTATAATGATGCCTCATAGGGCTAGGATAATAAATGGATAAGCTAGTTCTTTTGATAAGGGGTCGAGCATTACTATTATGCGTATTATTCCGTACCCGCCGAGCTTTAGTAAAACTGCTGCTAGTACCATAGATCCTGCCACGGGGGCTTCTACGTGCGCTTTTGGTAGTCATAGATGGACTCCATATAGGGGTATTTTGACTAGGAATGCGATTAGGCAGCCAGCCCATCAGACCATGTGGCCTCAGGTGTTGAGTTGTAGGGGTTGTGAGTATTGAAGTACTAATATTGAGAGGGTGCCGGTGGATTGTTGGAGGAGGAGGAGGGCGACGAGAAGCGGGAGTGATCCTGCTAGGGTGTAGAACAGAAAATAGGTTCCCGCATTAAGTCGTTCAGTTTGATTTCCCCATCGGGTGATGATGATAAGAGTTGGAATAAGTGTGGCTTCAAATATGATGTAAAATATAATGATTTCTGTAGCGCCAAATGCCATGATTAAGAAGGTTTGTAATGAGGCGAGAAGTATAATGTATGTGCGTTGTCGGGCAATTGGTTCGGGGCTGATGTGGTTTTGGCTGGCTAGAATTATGAGTGGGAGTAGTCAGCATGTTAGTACTAGGAGGGGGGTTGATAAGGGGTCTGTGGCTAGGTATGTATTGGAGGAGGCTCACCCGGTTTCGGATGTTCACTTTAGTCAAGTTAAGCTGGTAAGAGCAATCAGGAGGCTGTGTGCGGTTGTAGTTGTTCATAGTCATTTAGGGGAAGTTAGTCAGATTGTTGGGAATAGTATAATTGTAGGGATTAGTACTTTTAGCATTGTAGGAGGTTAAGGCTTTGTAGTCGGTTGGTACCGTGGGTACGAACTGTGGCAACTAGCAGTGCTAGACCGGTGCTTGCTTCACGAGCAGAAAAAGCCAAGAGCAGTATAGGGGCTGTTGAAAATCCTGTGGCTTCGAATTGTAATGCCCATAGGGCTAACGCAATGAATAGGGATAGTATTATTCCTTCTAAGCATAGGAGTGCGGAAAGCAGGTGAGTTCGGTGGAATGCTAGTCCTATTAGGCCTAGAATAAATGCTGAGCTAAAGCTGAAATGTGCGGGTGTCATAAGAGGGCCGTGGAATTAAACCACGGTTATCTGAGCCGAAATCAGAGGTCTTGTATTGGACTAGCCCTCTATTCTGCTCATTCTAAGCCGCCTTGGGTTCACTCATAAATTAGCCCCAGGGTTAGTAAAATTAAGACTGTTGTGGCTCAGAAGAATGTTCCTGTTGGGTTATGGAGTTGGTCTCCCCAGGGTAGGGGGAGGAGGAGGGCAATTTCTAGGTCGAAGAGGAGGAACAGGATTGCTACTAGGAAAAAGCGTAGGGAGAATGGTAGCCGGGCGGACCCTAATGGGTCAAATCCGCATTCGTATGGGGATAATTTTTCTGCATCCGGGTTTATTTGTGGTAATCAAAAAGATACAGTTGCTAAGATTAAGGATAAGATTATTGCAATGGTTAGAATGGCTATGACTAGGTTCATTATCTTTCCTTGGGGTTTAACCAAGACCGTGTGATTGGAAGTCACTTATACTAATTTTAATACTAGAAAGATTATGAGCCTCATCAGTAGATGGATACGTAAAGGAATAGTCATACTACGTCAACAAAGTGTCAGTATCAGGCAGCGGCCTCAAAACCAAAGTGGTGTTCGGACGTAAAGTGATATTGGGCTTGGCGTAAGAGGCAGACTGCTAGGAAGGACGATCCAATAATAACATGTAGTCCGTGGAATCCTGTAGCCACGAAGAATGTTGAGCCGTAGACTCCGTCTGCGATTGTGAATGGTGCTTCGTAATATTCCATGGCTTGGAGTGCGGTAAAATAGAGTCCTAGTAGAATGGTTAGTGCTAAAGATTGGATGGCTTGTTTTCGTTCTCCTTCTATAATACTGTGGTGGGCTCATGTTACTGTGACCCCGGAGGCTAATAGTACGGCTGTGTTAAGGAGTGGCACTTCAAAGGGGTCTAGTGGGATGATTCCTGAGGGGGGTCAGCATGCTCCTAGTTCGGGTGTTGGTGCCAGGCTGGCGTGATAAAAGGCTCAAAAGAACCCGAGGAAAAAGAATACTTCAGAGGTGATAAATAAGATTATTCCGTATCGTAATCCTTTTTGTACTGGGGGTGTGTGGTGGCCTTGGAAGGTCCCTTCTCGGATGATGTCACGTCATCATTGGTATATGGTGAGGAGTAGAAGAATTATTCCTAAAGATATTAGTGTTGTTGAGTGAAAATGGAATCAGATTGCTAGGCCTGATGTTATTAATAGGGCAGCAATAGCTCCGGTTAGTGGTCATGGGCTTGGGTCAACTATATGGTAGGCGTGTGCTTGATGGGCCATTAAGTGTTTTCTTGAAGGTATAGGCTTAGGAGAAGTACAAACACATAGGCTTGGATTATTGCAACTGCAACTTCCAATAGTGTAAGAAGGAAAAGCACGGCGGCAGTCAGGACTGCCACTGTTGGTATTATTGGCAGGAGGACAAATACGGCGGTGGCGATAAGTTGAATTAGTAGGTGACCTGCGGTCAGGTTGGCTGTAAGTCGAACTCCAAGGGCTAGCGGTCGAATAAATAGGCTGATTGTTTCAATAATAATTAGTACTGGAATCAGTGGGATAGGTGTCCCTTCTGGAAGTAGATGTCCTAGTGCGATTGTTGGTTGGTTTCGCATTCCAATAATAACTGTAGCAAGTCACAGAGGTACGGCGAATCCTATATTAAGTGATAGTTGTGTTGTAGGTGTGAAGGTGTAGGGTAGAAGGCCTAGCATATTGATTGTAATCAGGAAAATTATTAATGAAGTTAATAGAAGTGCTCATTTATGTCCTTCTACGCTTAGTGGTGTTATTAGTTGATTTGTGGAGCGGTTAATAAATCATTCTTGGGCTGTAATAAGTCGGTTGTTAATTCATCGAGATGTGGGGGTTGGGTAAAGTACTCAGGGAAGAGCAATTGCGATGGCGATTAGTGGGACTCCTAGGTAAATAGGGCTTTCAAATTGGTCGAAAAAACTTGCTATCATGGTCAGTCTCAGTACTCAGTTTTGTGTTTTTCAGCACTTACTAAGGTTGGTTCATTTGGTGTGGTGTGGTTTAAGATTTTAGTTGGGATAATGGTTAAGAAAATTAGTCAGGAGAACACTAAAATCATGAATCAGGGGCCGGGGTTTAATTGTGGCATTTCACTAAGGGTGGTCTGGAGTCACCAATCTTTGGCTTAAAAGGCCAATGCTTTGTCCAATATTTAGCTTCTTAGCGAAGCAAGGTCTAGTTGACATGCGGACCAAGTTTCGAAGTGTGGTAGGGGTACTGCTTCAATTACAATTGGTATAAAGCTGTGGTTGGCTCCGCAAATTTCTGAGCATTGCCCGTAGTATACTCCTGGGTGTGAAGCAAGGAGGGCGGTTTGATTAAGTCGTCCTGGGACTGCATCTATCTTCACGCCCATGGAGGGAACAGCTCAAGAGTGTAGCACGTCTTCGGCAGAGACTAGAATGCGGATTGGAGATTCTACTGGGATGACTATTCGGTGGTCTGTTTCTAGGAGTCGAAATTGTCCTGGGGTGAGGTCTTGGGTAGGAACTATGTAGGCATCAAAATTTAGGTTTTCATAGTCCGTATATTCGTAGCTTCAGTATCATTGGTGTCCTATTGCTTTAATTGTTAGGTGAGGGTCATTGATTTCGTCTATAAGGTATAGAATGCGTAGGGAGGGCAGGGCAATTAATACTAAAATTACAGCGGGTAAAATAGTTCACACAATTTCGATTTCTTGAGAGTCTAAGATAAGTTTATTGGTAAGTTTGGTGGATACTATTGCAATAATAATGTATAGTACTAGGGCACTAATTAAGAATACAATTATTAGTGCGTGATCGTGGAAGTGGAGAAGTTCTTCTATGACTGGTGATGCTGCGTCTTGGAATCCTAGTTGGGCTGGGTGTGCCATTAAGCTTAGGGTTAAAAGACATGCGGGGGTTTAACCCACAATTTGACCTTGACAAGGTGATGTAATATCCGTTTTACTAATGTCTTTATAAGGAAGTGACAGAGTGGTTATGTGGCTGGCTTGAAACCAGTATATGGGGGTTCAATTCCTTCCTTCCTCGTTAGTTTGATTGAACTTGAACGAATGCTGGTTCTTCGTATGTGTGGTAGGGAGGGGGGCAGCCATGGAGTCATTCTACATTTGTTGTTGTTAGTTCTACAGATAGAACTTCTCGTTTAGCGGTGAAGGCTTCTCATAGAATGAATAAGAACATAATTACTGCTACTAATGAGATTAGCGACCCGATAGATGAGATTGTGTTTCATAGGGCGTAGGCATCTGGGTAGTCAGAATATCGTCGTGGCATGCCCGCTAGGCCTAGGAAGTGTTGTGGGAAGAATGTAAGGTTAACTCCAATAAATATAACTGTGAAGTGGATTTTTGTTCAGGTGCTATGAAGGGTGTACCCGGTTAGTAGTGGGAATCAGTGCACAAAGGCTGCTATAATGGCGAATACAGCACCCATGGATAGTACATAGTGGAAATGTGCGACTACATAATAGGTGTCATGGAGAACAATATCAAGTGATGAATTAGATAAGACGATTCCTGTGAGTCCACCTACTGTGAACAGGAAAATGAACCCCAGGGCTCATAGTATAGGTGTTTCTCATTTGATTGATCCTCCGTGGAGCGTGGCTAGTCAGCTAAACACTTTTACACCTGTTGGGATTGCAATGATTATTGTTGCAGACGTAAAGTATGCGCGGGTGTCAACGTCTATTCCAACGGTGAATATGTGATGAGCTCATACGATAAACCCTAGAAGGCCGATGGCCATTATGGCTCAAACTATTCCCATGTAACCAAATGGTTCCTTTTTACCTGAGTAGTAGGCTACAACATGGGAGATAATTCCAAATCCTGGGAGGATGAGGATGTAAACTTCCGGGTGGCCGAAGAATCAGAATAGGTGTTGGTAAAGGATGGGGTCTCCTCCTCCTGCCGGGTCAAAGAATGTGGTGTTAAGGTTTCGATCCGTTAGGAGTATTGTAATTCCAGCAGCTAAAACAGGCAGTGACAGGAGAAGAAGAACGGCAGTTACAAGTACGGATCAGACGAATAGAGGTGTTTGATACTGGGAGATGGCTGGGGGTTTCATATTAATAATTGTGGTGATAAAGTTGATTGCCCCAAGGATTGACGAAACACCTGCTAAGTGTAATGAGAAGATTGTTAGATCTACTGATGCCCCTGCGTGGGCTAGGTTTCCTGCTAGGGGTGGGTAGACTGTTCACCCTGTCCCAGCTCCAGCCTCAACGCCGGAAGAAGCTAGTAAAAGCAGGAATGATGGGGGTAGTAGTCAGAAGCTTATGTTATTTATTCGTGGAAATGCTATGTCGGGGGCTCCGATTATTAGTGGCACGAGTCAATTTCCAAATCCCCCAATAAGGATGGGTATTACTATAAAGAAGATTATAACAAATGCGTGAGCAGTTACGATAACATTGTAAATTTGATCATCACCGAGAAGTGATCCGGGTTGACTTAGCTCGGCCCGAATTAGAAGGCTTAGGGCAGTTCCTACTATTCCGGCTCAGGCACCAAATACGAGATAGAGGGTACCAATGTCTTTGTGGTTGGTAGAGAAGAATCAGCGCGTGATTGCCACAGGTAGGGTGGCCGAGTGCTTAGGCGGTGGGTTGTAGCCCCGAAGACAGAGGTTTAAGTCCTCTCCCTGTCAGCCCCGTGGTGAAGAACACATTGAATTGCAAATTCGAAGACGTAGATTAATACTCTGCCGGGGCTTTTCCCGCCTTGCTGGCTAGGCGGCGGGAAAAGTAGATGGATGCTCGCTGGCTTGAGCGCTTAGCTGTTAACTAAGAGTTTGTAGGATCGAGGCCTTCCCATCTAGTAAGGCCTTAGCTTAATTAAAGCGTCTGATTTGCAATCAGAAGATGTAAGTTAATCTCTTGTAGGTCTTAGTCAGGGACTAGAAGATTTTCACTTCTACTTAGAGCTTTGAAGGCTTTTGGTCTAATATTATCCTAAGTCCCTAGGTAGTTAGTATTATAATGGTGGGGGTTATGGGTAATAGTCCTAGGGTGGCTGTAATGAATAGGGCGAGGGGCAGGGCGGCTTGAGTTGTTTTGGTTCGCCAAGGGGTAATTGAGTTGGTTGTATTGGGAGGGATAGTTAGTGTCATCGCGTAGCATAGTCGTAGGTAGAAGTATAAGCTAATTAGTGCGGCTAGGGCCATTGTTGTGGCGACGATGGGTAGGTCTTGTTTTGTTAGTTCTTGTAGGATTATTCATTTTGGTATAAACCCTGTAAGGGGTGGGAGGCCGCCTAATGATAATAAGACCAGGGCGGTTGTTGATGTGAGTGCAGGGCTTTTTGATCAGGTTGTTGCGAGTGTACCAATTTTGGTTGTTATTGATATTTTTAGGGTTATAAATGCTGCGGATGTTATGATGATGTATGTTCCTAGTGCAAGAAGGGTGAGTTGTGGGGCGTACTGAACCACAATAATTATCCACCCCATGTGGGCGATTGAAGAGTAGGCTAGGATTTTTCGTAGCTGGGTTTGGTTTAGTCCCCCCCATCCTCCTACTAGTGTGGATGTGACTCCTAGTAGTGTTAGTAGTAGGGGGTCAATATTTTGTGCTGTTTGGATGATTAGTGCGAATGGGGCAAGTTTTTGTCAGGTAGATAAGATTAGGCCTGTTAACAGGTCTAATCCTTGTAGGACTTCTGGTATTCAGAAGTGTACGGGTGCAAGTCCAATTTTGAGTGCTAGGGCGGCCGTGAATATTGTGCTGGCGAGGGGGTTTGATAGGTTATTGATGCTTCATTCTCCTGTTATTCATGCATTTGTTGTGCTTGCGAACAAGATCATTGCTGCTGCGGTGGCTTGTGTTAAGAAGTATTTTGTGGTTGCTTCAACTGCACGGGGGTGGTGGTGTTGCGCTATTAGTGGGGCAATTGCTAGTGTATTAATCTCCAGGCCTATTCAGGCCAGAAGTCAGTGGGAGCTGGCAAAGGTTAGGGTGGTCCCTAGTCCTAGGCTGGATAGTAGGGTTGCAAGTACGTATGGGTTCATTGGCGGAGGAGGGACTCTAACCGTCATGCTCGGGGTATGGGCCCGAAAGCTTTATTAGCTGACCACGCCTGTAGAAAGTGGTGTAAAGGAAGCACCAAGAGTTTTGATCTCTTGAGTATGGGTTCAATTCCCTTCTTTCTAGAAACTGAGGGGATTTTAACCCCTGTAGTTCACTCTATCAAAGTGGTCCTTGGATACTCGGGCACAGTTTCTTTATTATACTTGTGGGGGGAGCCCTGCTAGGGCAATTGGCAGGGCGGTGTGTCAAAGTACGAAGGCGAGTGTGAGGGGAAGAAAGTTTTTTCAGACTAGGTGTATGAGTTGGTCATATCGGAATCGGGGGTATGAGGCTCGCACTCATAGGAACACAGCTGATAGTAGTGCAGCTTTAATTATAAGGTTAATTGTTGTAAGTTCTGGGATGCTGGGGATGTGCGGGGCCCCTAGAAATAGTACGGCTGATAGGGTATTTATTAAAAGAATGTTGGCGTACTCAGCCAAGAAGAAGAGTGCGAAGGGTCCTCCTGCATATTCTACGTTGAAACCAGATATTAGTTCTGATTCCCCCTCTGTTAGGTCGAAGGGTGCCCGGTTTGTTTCAGCTAGTGTTGAGATATACCATATTGCAGCTAGGGGTCAGGCAGGGATGAGTAGTCAAACGCTTTCTTGGGTGGTATTAAATGTTTGTAGGGTGTACCCTCCTGAAAAGATAATTACAGAGAGAAGGATTAGTCCCAGGCTTACTTCATAAGAAATTGTTTGGGCCACAGCCCGCAAGGCTCCGATTAGTGCGTATTTTGAATTTGATGCTCAGCCTGATCCCAGGATTGAGTATACTGCAAGGCTCGATAGGGCAAGGATAAACAGGATTCCTAGGTTAAGGTCAATTATTGGGTAGGGCATAGGAATTGGTGCTCACAGGATTATGGCCAGAGTCAGTGCGAGCACTGGGGCGGCCAAAAATAAAAGTGGGGATGCTGTAGATGGGCGGACGGGCTCTTTGGTAAATAGTTTTACCCCGTCTACAATGGGTTGAAGGAGTCCGTAAGGTCCCACTACGTTTGGTCCTTTTCGTAGTTGTATATAGCCTAGTACTTTTCGTTCAACTAGTGTTAGGAAGGCCACTGCCAGGAGCACTGGTACGATGTAGGCTAAGGGGTTGATTAAGTGGGTGATAAGGATGTTTAGCATGAACTGGGAAGAGGATTTGAACCTCTGGTTAAAAGGGCTTAGGCCTTTCGCAATTCACCATGCTCTGCCACCCCAGTATGTCCTTATTTTGGCTGGTTGGGGTTTTGGCCCTCCCTTTACTTTATTTATTTGTTTGCATAAATTAGGGGCGAGGCGTGCTTGAAGCATGGGCCCCTCTTTCCCGATCCTTTCGTACTAGGAAAAGTAGCGTTACAGATAGAAACTGACCTGGATTGCTCCGGTCTGAACTCAGATCACGTAGGACTTTAATCGTTGAACAAACGAACCCTTAATAGCGGCTGCACCATTAGGATGTCCTGATCCAACATCGAGGTCGTAAACCCCCTCGTCGATATGGACTCTGGGAGAGGATTGCGCTGTTATCCCTAGGGTAACTTGGTTCGTTGATCGGTTTTGTTACCGGATCGTGTTTGGTCAGATGTTCTGCGGCTTAGAGATGTCTCTCTTAGATTTAGGAGGTTTGTCCCGGTCCACTGGGAGGCTTTTTTTTCCTCCGTGGTCGCCCCAACCGAAGGTAGAATATCACATCCCACGAAGTTTCAGGGTTTAGTTAGGTTGTTGTATGGGTTGAGTCTTGTACCTTAAGCTCCAAAGGGTCTTCTCGTCTTGTATTATTATACCCGCTTCTGCACGGGTAGATCAATTTCACTGACTTGAGAGGGGAGACAGTTAAGCCCTCGTTTGGCCATTCATACAGGTCTCTATTTAAAAGACAAGTGATTGCGCTACCTTCGCACGGTCAGGATACCGCGGCCGTTAAACTTGTCGTCACTGGGCAGGCTGGACCTCCTATACTTGGTTATGTTGCAGGAGGCGATGTTTTTGGTAAACAGGCGAGGCTTGTGTTTGCCGAGTTCCTTCCCTTTCTTTTAGTCTTTCCTTTAATGCACTCCAGTGTGGGGGTAACGATAGGCGGGTTGTGGGCTTTTCTTGGTTTTCTTGTAGTCCACATTGCTCTCTGGGGTTGAGTTCGTTAATTGCCAATGGTGGGTCCGATTTTGCTTACACTTGTGCTAGGAGAAGGGCGGGCCTTCTTGTTACTCATTTTAGCATAGTCTCTTCCATGTGGGCATGGGTTGGCCTAGTAGTAATTAGGGGAGTAAGATTATTTATCAGGATAATAAACTTCTTTCCGTCTGAGCTTTAACGCTTTCTGTTTAGGTGGCTGCTTTTAGGCCCACTGAAACGGTATGTTTTATATATTATGATCTTTATCCTCCTGGAAAGGTTGTGTCCTTTGTTAAAGGGGCTGTACCCCCTTCAACTAACTCTCATGTATATCTCTTGGTGTCTTGTTTGTGTCTTGATTTGAGGAGCATGAGGCTGAACTTCTATTCATCTCTTAGGCAACCAGCTATCACCAGGTTCGGTAGGTCTGTCACTTCTACCCGGAGCTCTTCCCACTCTTTTGCCACAGAGACGGGTTGGCCCTTAATAGGCTGTCTCGGGGTAGCTCACCTGGTTTCGGGGTTTCAAACTAAAGGTCTCTTTGCTTGGGTGTACTGGCTAAATCATGATGCAAAAGGTACAGGGTTTAATCTTTGCTTTTTTGTGCTTATATGGGCTGTTTCACCTCTCTTTCAGCTTTCCCTTGCGGTACTATCTCTATTGCTTTATGTGACCTTTTCTGTCTCCCATACTCAGGTAAAAGAATGGTTTAAGTCTTTGGTGTTAGGCTTATTTTGTTTATTTATATTTTTCAGTTATTGGTGGGTTAAGCTAGCGGCTTGGCTCAGGACGATCCAACTTGCATGGATGTCTTCTCGGTGTAAGTGAGATGCTTGACTAACTCAGCCACGTCCTGGGTTTGGTCCAAGTGCACCTTCCGGTACACTTACCATGTTACGACTTGCCTCCCCTTGTTAGTGTTATTGTATTAAGTATTTTTGGTGTATTTTGACGGGGAGGGTGACGGGCGGTGTGTACGCGTCTCAGAGCCGGGTTCAAAGGGACACTCTATTTCCCTTTTACTACTAAATCCTCCTTCAAGCACTGTTTTCATGGTGCATGTTCGTAGTATTCTGTAATAGAAAATGTAGCCCATTTCTTCCCACTCCATGCGCTACACCTCGACCTGACGTTTTGGGTTGTGTCCATTTTGCTTACTTTTTTCCCTTCACAGGGTAAGCTGGCGACGGCGGTATATAGGCTGGGGAGGCTAGAAGTGGTGAGGTTAAACGAGGATTATCGGTTCTAGAACAGGCTCCTCTAGGGGGGTCTGAGACACCGTCAAGTCCTTTGGGTTTTAAGCTGTTGCTCGTAGTACCCTGGCGGACATCTAATTGTAGGTGGATGTCTTGGTTTACGACTGAGCATAGTGGGGTATCTAATCCCAGTTTGTTTCTCAGCTTTCGTGGGGTCAGGCGGGTCATTAAAGCTACTTTCGTGTATAGGGCTTCGGGCTCCCAGGAGCGTATGACGGCCAAGGGGCCATTTGGCTTTAAAAAATTGTTTGTCCTTAACCACCCTTTACGCCGTTGTAATATCAACTAGGGCCTCTCGTCTAACCGCGGTGGCTGGCACGAGTTTTACCGGCCCTGTTAACACTAACTAAGTCAAGTTTTCACTTATGGCTTAATGTTTATCACTGCTGAATTCCCTTGGGGGTGTGGCTTGGCTAGGCGTCTTGGGCTAATGATTGTGCCTGATGCCCGCTCCTCGTCCCCGGGCGGGGGGATTGAGGGCATACTCACTGGACTGCGGAGACTTGCATGTGTAAGTTGAGTTATAGCTGATAGTAAGGTCGGGACCATGCCTTTGTGCATGTGGGGTTTTTTAGGACCCATCTTGGCATCTTCAGTGCCATGCTTTATATTAAGCTACACTAGC